GCAGCTAAGAGATAAATAAATATAATATAAAAGATCTTGGAAAGTTGAAGTCTTTTCTGGGCATCGAAGTGGCGAGATCGAACAGTGGTCTTTTCCTCGGAAGTATGCACTGGATGTTTTATCAAAAAAGCTGAATGATGGGATGCAAACCATGTCACTTTCCTATTGAACAAAATCACGGTTTGACTCATGACATGGATGGTGATCTTGTTGATGCTACGGTGTATAGGAGACTGATTGTGACGGCCTTACAATCACCCCACCGGACATTGCATATGCTGGTTATGTTGTGAGTCAATTCATGGAAGAAAAGAACACTTAGATGCAGTTTACAGGATACTTAGGTATATAAAGTCCAGGCAAGGGAGGGTATCATGCTATCTTCCGACAGCACATTTCAGATCACAGGATACCGCTGAAAAACGCTAGGAGCTAGTGCCAGTCTAGCTGCTCTAGCAAGCCAGCAAGCTAGTGGCATTAGCGCCTTACCCTTAAGTGAGTAAGAGCTTCTTCCTTCGCTCCACTCGCCTTAACTGACCTAGCGGACTAGCGTGGGCGTACTTCGTTCTTTTAAATCTTTGGTTTGTGTGAAGTTGAGTTCTGTGCTTTCTCGATTTGTACGATATTCTGATTTGAGCTGCAACATTGAATACCGTTTTTCATTTCCCTTAGGTGAGGGGCTTTAGAGGGAATAGGGGTGGAACGTCTTTGTGTCTTCTAGGCTTGGGCTTGAACGACTAGTAGCTCCAGTTGAAGCTTCCATCTCTAGTTAAGGCAGTTCGGCGGAAGGTTGCTTAAACTAGGCTCGGGCTCGGATAGCCAGCTCAGCTCTCTCAGTCAGCCAAGGCTGCAGCTGTGGGTTAGGGATTCATGTTGCCGGGAGCCTAAACAAAGGAATGGTGTAGTCCGGTTCTGGTAGCTACTCTATATTCTTACGTTTTTCATCTGGTACCACTTGTCTAACAGCTAAAGGCAAGAAGGCAGGGTCTTAATCACAGCTTTAGTCGAATGCCGAAGGCGATTGAGGATAAAATCAAGCATTAAAGACACTAGCCCTTGATTTCGCAACTTGAGCCCCCATTTAGTATTAGTCGTAAGCCGAGCGCTATCTTTCACCTTTAGTTTAGTTAGCTAGTTTGGTGATTGTCTTGATCAGCTTGCTCGAGTTTGGTTTTTTTTTCCAAGTCGCAGCCTAGTTTCGAAAGGGAGGATAGGATATTCATACGACTAGTCTTGTCCGAAAGGTTAGCAAAGGCTGCTCTTGTTGTTAGCAGTTCTTCAGGTTTAGGGGGTGCGATAAAAACACAACACACACACCATTTATTCTGTGGCTTGAATCGCCCTCTCCTTGCTCCCTTGCCTAACCGCCTTCCTTGGCGGTTTCGGCTCGGTCGTCTTGCCCTCTGGCCTGACGAACCTCTTCTTCGACTCCTTCCCTTTGGCTTGCCTCGGTCCCTTACCCCCCGTGCGACTCGTCGCGCCGGCCGCACCTTGCCATGTAGTTGCCAACTCCATACTTCCACTACCAAAGCTGCACTAAGATTCTGCGCATTCTGCCTCTGCAGTTACGCTTGCTCCCAGGGCCCTTCAGAAAGTGAAAGAACCTGTCTTCGTCTGACATGTCCTTTATGTCGAGCATTAGCGCAGAAAAGGCCTTGATGTAGTCCCGGACCGCTCCGGTCTGTCTCAGATTCATCAAGGAATGGTGTGCCATCCACGACACATTACCAGAGGTAAGAACTGAGCCTTCAACTCAGCCTTCAGCTGTTCCCCTTGTTCCTTCAACAATTTTTCAATTTCAGTTCTGGCTTTAGGGGAAGGAAGGGCTGTGGCCTGTTAATGTTAAAAAGGCTGTCCTGGGTCGGGAGAGTCTTCAGCATATTGGTCACAATCATCAAAGACCTGAACCGGAGGTGCTTGAGGTGCAGTAGAAGGAGCTGACTTATTGATGGCTCGGTTCAAGCTTTCCTTTTGGGCCAACAGAGCCTTGAGAATGTCGTGAGTGCTTGGTTCAGGTGTAACCGGGATTTCGGGTTCATCTGACATAGTAGCTACAATGGGAGATTCAGAATTCGGGGGTCTAACTTCTTCTACACGAACCAGTCGGCGAGATGGGCGGGACCCAGGACGGTTCAAAGGGAACTTTCTTGCGGGATGGAATGATGTTCAACAAAAATGACCTCCTAAGACAAAAACAAAGATGATAATGTCAGTCTAGAACACAAATTTTCCCTCCTGTCCCTTTAGATGGGCTAAACCTTGAGTCAGATGGTATTTAAGGAACATCATTTACCAAGGTGGATTGGTGTTCACTAAATACCATATGATTCAGTCTAGCGGTCTAGGGGTAAGAACAGGGTAGTCCTAGATGTTCAAGGTTTAGCCACACATTCACAGAGCATCCATCTTTTCCCATGCCAAGGAAAAACCAAAACAAAATCACCTATCTCCTAGTGTTGCTTAGTGCTCAGGTGCATCCTACTGGGTGGTCCGAAACTTCAGTAGTTCTATGGCCACTACATGATTGAATTTAGGCTCTAGTAGGACAAGTTAAGGTTCCCACTGCAATTAGGAAGAGCCTTTTTTACTTACGACTTTCCTTCAAAATGCTCAAATAGTTGCCAACTAAACTAGTTCAGTATCCGTTTAGCATCTCGCCATTCCTTATTGCCCTAGCCGACGTGTGAAAGAATGCCTTGTTAGGAATTGAATCAGAATAGGCTGCACATTCATGCCCAGAATGCGCTGTTCTTGTTACAGAATAAGCTGCACATGAACTGGTCGAGTGAAGTGAATGCCTACTTTACTACCGGGACTGGGACTCCTTCTTCGTGACTGATGGATTCTAAACCTTGGGCATGACAAGGGCTTGTTCTCGACTCGAATGCCCGATTTCCCGAGGAGTGGAGGGAAGCAAGGAATTGATGCAAGAGAATGCCCTGCTAGTCTTTACACAGAAGAAGAAGATGGATAGAATGGGATTTCAAGGCAAAATAGCCTATATAAGAGAAAGAGTGCCTCACTTGACTTCAAGCTGGGGAAGGCAAGGCAAGTAACTTCTTCCACTAGTGGGACATGCCCAGAAGGAGCTGCTAGAGTAGGTTGCTCGAGAAGGGGTAATCAAACCCGCAATCGAATCCCCAGCTACTGTTCTAGCTGTTGTCGGAATAAGCGCTGTTAGGAGTAGCACTCGCATTAGCAGGAGCAGGAAGAGTAGCACGTAGCACTATGACTTTCATTTTGGAAGAATGGGTTGTTTGCAGGACAAATAGCGTATATAAGATCGGATGCAGACGCTTTTGGGACATGAAACTGCCATTTCGCCTAGCTAGTACAATCTTGATGCCGAGACTAGATTCTAAACTAGGGTTTGGAACTGGTAGTGTCAAAGAGGCGATTCTCAACGCATCTGAGAAGGCAAGTCTTTGACTTGTTTACTGTTTCGAGGTTTAGCAAGAGGACAGGATAGGCTAAAGAGAGGATGAGGTATGCTTCACCGACCCTTGCTTTGAATAGCAGGAATTCGTCAGTGGAAAGACCTTGCAAATGCCTTTTTTTTTGACACTAGACATAGGCTGCTAGGAAGGAAGACTCTGAAGCCGATTATCCCATTGTAGCAGGAAAACAATAAGGTAATCAGGAAAGGCGGAAAGTCAGAAAGGCTAACAGCCGACAGAGCAGAGAGAGCTTCCAACAGCCTATGATTGCAAAGGCAAAGCCCTTATTAAAATGAAAAATGAAAGGCATCAATGCACTAAGCGACGATCCCATAGTGGTTCAGTAATCGGATGCTCTTTCCATGCTTCCTTTTATACAGTAATAGTCATATGCCGCAAATCCTATGTTTAAAGCCAGGATGGATGGGCATTTTCAAGCTTGAAGGCAAGTTTCGTACGCCAGCCAAATTATTGGATTTCGTTCCCCTAGAACGCCCGGTGACATCTTTCCTCCTTAAGTCCCACAACTAGAGAAGGAGAAAAGCAAAAGACTAGTCCACGAAGAATAGCCCTAGTTAGGATCTCTGTCCCCTTCTTAAACTATGGCATGCCTCCTCTTCTACTGCAGGGGATTCTCGAACAAAGGAAAGCCCGTATTTTTGTCCTACCTTCTTCTTTCAAAAGGCAAGGAAAGCCTCAACCTTATCCTTATTGGAGCCTCTTCGTGCCTTACTTCTCTATTGATCTGACCGGCTCGATTGAGACAGAGAGTAAAGGTGCGAATCGGCAGTTTAAAAGGCTTATTCCGAGACTGGTAGAAGAACTAGCAATAAATGCAGACTTCGCTCCGCACCTTTAGCTAAATATCCCCATTGTCCAATATTCCTTTAATGGAGATATTCTTTTATGTCACTTCCGGTAAGAAAGGGGATAGATTCTCGAACAGAAGATGTGCGCCATGCCATTTATTCTTTAATACTGTATTATGCTAGCTTTGCTCTTGCTCGTCAGTAGAAGATATCCACAGTAAGGGCTATTCCCATTTCAAGGGGGGCAGCAAATCCCGTAGATCTGATCTCGACCGTCACTTATGGCAATGCCCTTTTCTGTTGAAAATCGTCTAAAATCGGAGTTCTCCAATCCATGGCATGAAGGAGCCTAGCCGCCTATTTGACTCCGGAATTCCCTACGCTTCGAACCTCCTCTCTGTCCTTTTCCTTTTCGTCGCAAAGAACCCCTTCTGATTCACTTCTCTTCTTCGAGGATCGGATGCTCTAGAGGTCTCAACGAGCAAGAGGCATGGTACGAGAGTCAAATGCCACATGCACAAATGCGAAATGGCTAGCTGCCCATTCCTAAGCGAGGGCCTTCTCTATGCTCGGATGCTTCCTGCTTTCAGGATTTGAGGCTCTTAACTTAGGGTGCTAGCTTCCCCCACGATGTCAAACCAAGCCCTTCGTCGCTAACAGTGTATTCTCTTTCACTTGCAAAACCTATTCTTGCAGCTCCTTCTGGTTTTGGAAATGGGCAATCAGTCCTAGATTCAATAGCAGGGGATTCTCCAACAGCAACAGTAATAGCCTATGCTCGTGTCTATCTTTACTATAATGTGCAGTTCAGTTCCGAAGCAGGGGATTCTTTTGCTCTATGTCTCTTCTTCTTTTGATTCACTTGTTGCTTTCAGTCCCGTGTCGATCTTTGCCTGCTTATTCTTTCTGATTGAAACCTATTCTTCCAAGCAAGCCCTTTTTTTTCTTCCTGAATAAAAGAAGGTGCAAACGATTCGGCGCAAACAAGCCCTTCTTTCACCCCCTTTCAGCCTATTGGACCTAGCAAGGAAAGCAGGAAAGTAAGAAAGAAAGACATAAAGCAAGGGAATCAGGTAATCCTACTGCTACTAAGCTGCTACTAAGACTACTCTGTCTTAGGGCTAGGAGTTAAAGCGCGGGGGTTGTCAGCGTAACAGCTGGTGCTCTAATCTGAGCTGAGAGATAGGAACTGCACTTCTACTTGATTTTTTCTATGCTATTCCCCCCTCTCTCACCCAAGTCCTAGAAGTGAATGAGGAATGATTGAACTTCTGCTTCCGCAATGAGACGCTAAAGCCCTTAAATCAAGAGAAAGAAAAATCTTTTGTTAACAGTTAAAACTCCCGGAGTGAATGAGTGCAGCAAAGTTTCTTATCTTCCCACGGAATCGAAACCGGACCAAGCTCGCACATAAGCCTGCTACCAACAAAAAAAGGAATATGTTGATTTGGGACAGGAAACCATCATAAGCCAGCCAACAAGCCTAACCGTCCCTATGTCATCGGGGTCAGATACCCTGTAGCCTCTCTTCCATTCACAAGCCAAGGACAAGATGAATCTATTGCCTCCACTCCCTCCACGAGTAGATATTTTTTATACAGAATGAGGCGAGAAAGAAAGATTGTGTTATAGTAGAGTTAGACTGCCTCTCTTATTAATGCACGGCTGAGGAGAAGTCTGTGGCTTAACTTGAAGAATCTCTTTCAACCCTATCTGTCTTGCCTTTCTTCTTTGGTGTGGTCTTTCCGAGGGAAGAGGCAAAGGGGAGCAGTCAAGCGCGGGGCAGAAGAAATAATCAAAGACTGACCTTGACCCTTCCCTTGATTTGAATGAACTACATAAGCCCATATCCGTACAGGGAAGGGGCTTCCCCCTGGGCGGTACCCATTCGATTGTTGGTTTAGTACTACGTAAGCCTGTAACTCTTTCTAGATTGAATCGGAATTGGCTTTAGTTCGAACTTTGAGCCGTAGAAATGGAATAGCAAGCCGGAAGTTTGATCAATTGCTGATTCAAAGAAGGGTTCTTCTTTCGAAGCGGTCAATCGAAGAAATTCCTTCTTTGACTTTCTGGGGCAAGCAAGATCTTTTCTTTCTCCATCTCGCTTTACTCACTATCTATACGAAATAACGATCTCAACGGCTGGCTTGACTAAACCTATCTATTGATTAAGGTAAGGAAGGCGGGTTCACATCGCTATCTAAGCGCAAACGTGACTAAGCGGCAGCTGGTCTAGGTGTTCGAAGCATGATTCATCGACAGGGAGAAAGCTCAGTCATTACAACTTGGGCAAAGCCGATTGCTTTCTTCCTATGAAATGGAGAATCTATGGCAACGTGAGAAGCTAAGTTTCTAATTTGATCACTTTAAATAGGTAGCTCAAAGCGCCAACCCTTCCTTCCTCTTAGACACTACTACTGATCAGTATGACTTTCTTTCTTGAGTAAGGTAAGGGGGTACGGAAACGTCCTCTTATCATTATCACAGCTTGAACGGGATTCATTTAAGGGAAGAAGACGAAGTAGATTCAATCCATATCTACCTTGTTGATCCAGCTATGGAACACTCAATCAAGCGAATCTCGTACTTGCGCGGATGCAAGCTTGATCGGAGAATCCGTGGCGTGGTAGCTTCTTTCTGTTCCAAAGCAGCTGCTCATGAATGTGAATGAGTTTGATAAGATCCAGAGTAGACGTCGAACTGAGAGTTTATTTATGCCTATATCCCCGGATCGGGCTTAGATTAGAGCATTTCATTTCACCGTCCTGGTCGAGAAGAATGCGGGAAGGATCTTTCGCGGAACATTCTAATATGGAATTGAGATTCACTTGGAAAGATGCTCAACCTTTGGTATTGGGTATATGGAATGAAGCTTAGACACAGTCTCTAAGGAGGAAGGAAATAAGCCAAGTCTTCGGGAGAGGAGTCGCCTAAGATTCTCTTATGATAGATAGGATAGCGCCGTCCCCTATTGACGATAAAACATAGAAAGGAACACCAAACTGGTTCTGTTACATCAAACGTTTAGTTCTCTTCCCGGAAACCACTGCATTACATCCAGCCTCTTTGGGCATATAAGGAGAGAGTCAGAAGCAAAGTGGGAGAATTAGGAAGAAAAACAAAGATCAACCTACTACCAAAAAGGTGATACCCCGCTGAAGGCAGCAAGCACCATCCACTTGCTGGAACGAGGCCTTTCTCAACTCTTGGTCTATTGACGCTCTTCCGGTCAAGTCCTTTGTAACTTGACTCCACAGGGCTCATGCAAAAAAGCGACTGGGTTAGTTTGGCCTTTAAAGCTGACCGAAACACGTTATACCTAACGAACTAGCGTAGCTGTGGGACTCTCGCTAGTATTGACCCCCTGGACTAGTACCGATGGTGGCTCCTCATCCGAGTCAGCAGCTGGACTGGAAAATAGATACAAGAATGATTATAGAGTTCCCATCTTTCCCGATTGGCTCTGCTTTTCTCGAATGCAGGGCGTTAAGCACCAGGAAACTCGCCTTTTTTAGTAAATAAAGCGGAAACAAACCTGTGGGATAAGTCAGCAAATCACATCATATATCGGATATCGCATCGGAAAGAGAGATGGATTCTCCCTTCCGGGCAAGTTCTGAGGAACGTCGACTTTATAGTCTTTATCCCCACTGGGTAAGTGGGAATCAGATTCATTGATTTGATTGAACCTAGCGGGTAGCGCGCTACTTCAAAGCTTGCACCCGGCAACGACTTTCACTTCCTAAATAGAAAGGAAGGAAGGGAAGAGGTAACTCACCAACAGGAGGAGGATATGAAATAGAGCACCAAAAACCGTTCCACTCGAGCGGAACTTCTAACTGAAGCTGCTCACGTTTTTCAGCAGGGTCTGGGCTACGGGGTCCTTTTCCAACCCCTCTCTTATGCGTTCGGGGATGGCCCCTTTGAGTTGGCTCATGGCTGCTATCTCTTCTAACTTTAAGGATGCCAACTCGGCCTTTCGACTTAGTGCGTCGGCAACTTGATTGGATTGGTCCTCCCAGGCTTGTACTCGAGGACCATGCCGAACCCCGCCAGAAAGTCTTGCCGCCGTGCCCGCTTGGGGCTCTCTTCTGAGTAAGGAAATAGCTCGTAGTCACGTTATCGGTCTTGACCACGAACCTTGAGCGCAGTGTAGTTTTATTCGAAGCTCCCATTTCTATTCTATATACAAAAATATCTGTTTGTGATGAAATCGACTCTCACTTCTCACCCGAGGGTTGCCCCAGACAGACTATTTTCTTCCTAGCCTTCTTCCTTCAAACCCGAAAAAAGCTAAGCCCGGGAGTTCCTTGGCTCCAAAAAGAGTTCTTGCTTATAGGCGAGGAGGGGCATCCTACTTCATTTCTAATAGAAATTGCCCACGTTCACGTGAAAAGCAGAAGATTTTGAAGACTTTCGCTAAAGACGAGCTATTCTTTATCCCTGGCTTGTGTAGCCTATGCGAAGCAAGCCCACACTGGATCAGAATCAGAAGGAAAAGCCAGGCACCCCGGCTACTTTACTACGGATTCCCATCTTCCAAGTAAGCCTGGTTTGAACGCCTTTTTGTGCATTCCCGGTAAGGAAAGGAATTATTCCCCTCCTCATCTCTATCTCTCCCCACCGAAAACATGGTCACACCATGGGCACCAAGAGAAAGCGAACCCTCGGTCAATCAAAGTGCGTCTAAGCATGTCGTGAACAGAGTTCCGAGTCTCTAAGAGAGAGCAGCTCCCCTCCCTACTCTAATTAATCTAATGCTGCCCACGTTCAGTTCACAGCTTCTTCTTAAAGGGATCTATTTATGGAACTAAAAAAGCATTGACCTTTCGCCCCGGGTGTGGGAGTGGGATCGATCCCATCTACCGTTCCTCCAAGAGTGGTTATGCCGATTCTTGCAAAATCCATTATCTTCCCTACTGTACTTCCTTTCTTTCTCCTCTTGCTTCACTCTCCCTTCTGTCTTTCTTCAAGAGTCAGATAAGAAAGGAAAGCCTGGCCAGGCCAATGGAAGTACTTACTTAGCCTACCGATTCAGAGCTAATAGGGATTAGTTCACTCGGAGTTCTTTCAGAAAGAGTCAGATAGGGCGGTGAAAGTAATGGAATGTCCACAGATTCGGCTTAGTGAAAATAGCCCTAGTTTGATCTTCTTCCATATAAGAGAATAGAATATCTCTTTGCTTTGTAATTCAATCGATTCCTGACAGGATTGGCAATGGAGAATTCGGCTTAGTAAGCCTTTCTCCGGGTATGAGCTCCCAAATCATTTAATTTAATCCGGAGGTGACTTCGCTCCCTTTCTCAGTGAAGGAAGAGTTATTGCCTGTGTTCACATCTGATCCTTCCTGGGAGGAGATTGATTTGATTTGAACAGCAGAAAAGCATTCGAACTTGAGAGATGCCTTCTTCACTGGCCAGTCATAGTGGTCTGGTCCCTGCTTTCCCGAGAAGAGAGGGTGAATCAATCAATGCTATCGGTTAAAGGAATTTTCTTTTCTCTTCAGAATGTGAGAACTCATCTAATGCCTAGCTGTGCTTTTCCCAGGCTAGGAACTGGGATTATGCAGTCATAGTGTTCACTCCTGCCCTTCGGTCAAGTGGCTTCACTCTTTCTCATCTTCTGACTTTCCTTCATAGTCCATGAACCCGAACAGACTTCCTTGCTTTCGTGCTTGTTTGATGGCTGTTCCAAAGACAGCCAGTAATAAGATAGTGGCTTCCTGGGTTGGTTGATGGAAGACAGCTTTGAGTGCGCCTTGCTTGAATCTTGAATGAAGGCTTTCTTGCTTCTGCTTCAATGCTCGAAGTATATTCCCCCGTCCAATAGAAGGAATCGATCTTCAAATACAAGAATGACTCGATCTGTGACCTTCAAAGGCTGGCTAGCCACTTCCCTTATTCAGAGTGGGACCCCCCTATGTCGAGTGGTTGAGTTTTTCTCCTTCATCTCGTCTGAAGCTACCAAGCAGCTCTTCCTCCGATCTTTACCTTTCCCATCGGCTGAGCCGGGCTTCTCGTCTCTACTGTTTTGGTTTCTTTCTTTGCCGCTTTCTTCTCTTCTTAATAGTATGGGCTTCGGTCTGTTACTTTTCCCTTGACGGCCGGATGAGGTCCCGTCTTTCCAGGGGAGGTCAGATCAGGTACGCGCGCACTAAGCTGCTAAAAAAGAGATCTGCGATCCTCTCTGGTGTGATGTTATTTCCCCCCTTTCCTAAATTTTTTTGTAGGCCCCTATGATCCCGCTTTGTTAGCCGCTCCTTCATCTATCGGTTAAGCTGCTGATAGCTCATTCCCTGAATCATCGGACACAGCCATACCTTCTGTGAGTTTGTTTGCTGGAATAGAGGTGTCATAGGACTTCCCCGATTCAATTAAAGAAGGAATCTCATCTCTCTTCCAATACAAATAGAGCCGGAAGAGTCGGAAGTCCGTAGCTTGGAGCTTGGCCTGACTGCTTCCTCCACTAATTGCCGGAAGAAGCCGGCCGAAAAAGAAAGATCTTCTACTTCAACCTGGCTTCCCTCAACTGCTGATGCGGCTGCTACGCTTTGATTCTTTATTCCCTCTGCTGTTACTGGATGGGGTGGTATATTGGATCCAGACTGACCACCGTAGTAGGGCGAGAAAGTGATTGATTCAATAGACGGTTATCCATAATCCAGTCTGCAAGAGATTTTCGATTGGGCTTGAAGAATGCTCTACGGTCGAGTGGGCCATCGCTCCCGTTCGCCTCAACTTGGACATCGGTTCCTCTCACGGTATCAGTTCAAGTCCTTCCGTTCCATCCCATCTCCTCCTATCCTGATGGTGGAGCTTCGGAGCTCACGATGTCAGAGTGGCTGTGGTGGGATGATCTAGCTGCTGGCATTCCTCGGAAATTCAGCCTTAGCTACTCGACTGCCCTAATTCTAATTCGCCTAATGGTCACGGCTTCTCCCGCTAGCGCTACTCTTGCTTTTGTGCCAGCTTGCTTTCATATGGGCGTCCGGCAAAGAAGGGGAGAAAGCCCTATTATAAGACAGTCTAGGTGCTTCTTGGGGTCAGCGGCTTGGCTTCGTAGGACCTCTCCTCGGATCCCGATCAATCAATAACCGAAGTTATTAAGCCCAGGCTCGGCACTTTCTGAATCTGAGCTGGCTTTGTTGATGTAATAGAGAGATCGGTGTCAGTTTAAGCAGTGGAGACAGACTCGAATGCTTTCTTTCCCACTTCCCGCTGCTACCATTCTTGTTGGACTTGGCACCTGCCGTCACATCAAGATCTGAGAATGGCGTCTATTAAGAGATTGGCTTGGCTTAAGACTTCCTTCTCCTTGATTGCTTGTTGAGCTTGCCTCTTCCCTTTATCGGACAGGAACCCGTCACCCGAAGAGACTGATCCTACAGATTTTGAGATCCGGGGCGGGGTAGAACTTCTCTAATACAGAATAGCCCGGGAAAACAGCTCTCTCATCCATGATCTCAGGTTCGTCTTTGTTTCTTCCCCCGACAATGCCGTTGACTTGGATTCCTTTCCTCCGTCTACCATTCCTGCTAGTCGAGTCGCTCCTTGAACACAATCAAGGCTGTTAACAAACCCTTCTCGTAGCCCTATCTATGTTTATTGGCCTTTTGAGGAACTGAGATTCAGAAGAGGCTACGCTGCTGAAACTGCGAATTCGTCTGTGGACCTGTTTGAGTAGAGGCCGTAGTCTGGTAGTGCTGAACTCTTGATGGTCTTTGTTTGATGAAAGGGATTGGTTTGCGACATGGGTTAACTCTGATAGGAGGAATTGGTTTGAGATTGTGGGCTAGTCTGAATCCTAGATGCAACGAACGTTCTTTGTTTGAGTTTTTTTCTGTTATCTTTCGGGAGCCACCTGGGCGAGACCCTTCTCTTTTTATTATTTCCTGTGGTATGTTGAATCACTTGTGAAGTGGACTTCACTTGACCGTGTCTGCTTCACTTCAACTTCACCCTAGACTCGTGTCGTGTAGTGTAGCAAGACTAACAAGTGGTCGAGTGAATTTATGAACGAGCAACTATTATAAGCAATAACTTTCTATTCTATTTTTAGATTCTTCCTCCACTCACCTCCACGGGCGAATGGAGTCTACTACACTCTTTCTTGGCTAGTGTAGTAGACTCCATTCTAGGTCATTCAGAAGGGCTCCGTATACTTTCTATTTTAGGGCGTAACGTTGTCCTCGACTGACCGAGAAAAAAAAGTTCCAGAGGCATCTTCCATTCATATCGATTTGGGTTTTTCTGCACCATATTTTGATCTGCCTCTTCTTCGATCCGGAATTCCCAGCAAATCCTTGACTCCTCGAATACAATGGGATTTCACACCTGGCGAATCTTTCACTCTACCTCCTCTTATTAAGACCATAGAATGTTCCTGCGAATTATGACCTTCGCCCGGAATGTGAGCAAATATATCATGTCGATTGCTCAACCGTACTTTGGCTATCTTACGTGGAGCTGAATTAGGTTTTTTCGGTGTTCTCGTTGAAACACGCGGGCGTACTCCTTGCTTCTGGGGACATTGATCCGAAGCTCGAGTACGGTCCGTGCGCCGTTTTTCTTCTCTACCATGACGAATCAATTGATTTAATGTAGGCATCGCTCTTTCCTTTGTCCTTCCCCCCTTTTTTTGCCCTATCACTAGTGATTACTCCCGATCCGAAGCACCCCTTTTCCATTCATAGAGAGACCCAATCGTCAAAATCAATAAAAAGGCCATCATGGACCAAAATCCAAACGGATCAATCTTGTTGGGAGGTACTGCCCAAGGAAAGAAAAAGGTTACTTCCGGATCAGGGATAATAAATAAAATTGAAACAAGATAAAATCGTATATCGAAACGACTTCTGGCATCACCGGAAGGATCGAAACCACATTCGTAGGCCGACAATTTTTCTGGATAGGTCGAACTATTAGAAGCAAATGGAAAAGGAAGACCGAGTGGGATCAAAGAAACTAGCGGACTGATCACTAAATAGATACAAATAGGTGCAAATTCTGACATCACCACAGCCCACTTGGTTCTCTCGCTCCTTGCTCGCGGAGCGGCATACCGGAAAAAAAAGAAAGAAGAAAATCCAGAGACAAAAAAATGAAAAAGAGAGAAGATTTCAAAGCAATAGGTCAGCCCTTTCAACAGCTCTAACTAACCGGGTATAGGGAACACTCTGCCGAGTGATCTCTATTTCGTGTAAATAACGATCCAAGGTTCGCTCAGACAGAAGGATCGACCTCGTTGGGTGTAGAAAGAGTATTCCGCGGATTTGATCTATTCGAAAAAGGATCCGCTCCGGAGCATAACCATCGAAGACCAACGCTGCTTCTATCTTCTTTTCTAGCAGCACGGCTTTCTCAAGTATGCCCGCGAATTGCGCTAAATCTCTGATTCGGTTCCTGCCGATCAAATTAACATCCAATCGATGTTGAAGTTGGACCCTACGAACCTCATCGGGTATTAAAGGTTCGGCCAGCCGCGGAACTTCCGGCAGTAAGTCATCAATCCCCCCAGGTCCCTCTTGGGGCAGATCGTTTTCTGCCGGAATCTGTGGTGGTGGTAATAAACCCCCCAAAAAGGGGGGCGAATTCGTTCTCGCGTCACAGTAGCCGATAGTGATGTGGCTACTCACTACCAAAATGAAGCAAATACTAAAAACCAAAAACAAAGCGGGATTCATTTTTGGTTTTTGAGTGATTGTATTTTTTTTAGATTTATAGTGGAAATGCCATAAAGCACGAACCAAGATCCGTAATACGAAAACCAAAATCAAAACAAGTAAGAAAAGCAGATCACGATGTATATTAATTAGTTTCTCGACACAGAAAAACAAAGTCAAAGACCAGTTGAAAAGCTTTCGCTCCAGCATAGTCGCTAAGAACGCTGATAGAAAAATACATAAAAATGAAGGGAAGACCGAAAACATATGATACGCACTCTTTGAGAAATTCAAATGAGAAAAGGAAAGGGAAAGACAGACACATAAGGGACAAAGACCGATTCTCCCCTCGTCGAATCCCATAATGGGGGAGGTTGGGCTAGAGCTAAAACTGTATCGGTTCTTTATTTAAGTAATTAGGTAACAAGAGTAGCTTCCCGTCCCGACATTCCTGACTTCCCAGCTGTATATGCTTTAGCAGATAAAGACTCTTTGACGGGCTACTCTCCAAGCAGCACGACCTCGCTACCTCCCGAAGCTGCCCAGTCACACAATGCAGTTGGAGCTAGAGACGAGGATGGACCAGGCTTAGCCAGAATCGGCCAAGCTAAGCAAAGAGGAACCTCTTCCAAGCGGAGCATCCACTATGAGAAACATGCTCCCTTCAGCTACGCTTGTATTTACGACTCTGCTTGCTTCTGACTCCCTATGAGCCGTTTTACGACCTTACTTTTTGGCGGGTTGTCGGGACATGGGAGAAAACATGCATCGGTTTACCGAAATCACCTCCGCTATCCCAATTCAAAAAGGCGAGCAGCCTTTAAACAAATTTAAACAAAAAGGCCAAATTCATCGTCGTCAGCACTTATCCAATCTGGCTCTCTAATGTTGTACCGGTGCCCAAGAAAGATGGCCGGGTAAGGGTTGGACTACCGAGACCTAAATCGGGCCAGTCCCAAAGACGATTTCCCCTTGCCACACATCGACATTCGACAACGTCGCGGGCCATGAACTGTTCTCCTTCATGGATGGATTCTTGGGATACAACAAAATTTTTATTGATGAAGAAGATCGGGAAAAGACAGCGTTCACTACACCATGGGGTACCTTCTGCTATCGAGTCCTGCCCTTTGGACTCAAGAATGCTGGGGCAACCTACCAAAGGGCCATGATCACGCTCTTCCATGACATGGTACACTTTGAGATGGAAGTTTATGTAGATGATATGATTGTCAAATCTCGAAAGAACGAAGACCATCTGGTGAATCTTGCAAGAGTTTTTAACCGACTCAGGAAATACAAGCGTAGGCTTAACCGAGCTTATAATTAGGCTTTGGACTTACTGATCACTTATCCACTTTCAAGACTGACTTCTGTTATCCTCTTGACCCTACATCAAGGAATTTGAAGAGGCCTTCGGAACTTCCACTTCGACTTGACAGCCTGTTAAGCAGAAGCTCCGCCGCCGGAACGGTACTCGCGAAAGTCCTTTTTCTACGCTTACTATCCGCTTTCAGACGGAAAGCCTGGACCTTTTGCCTCCCTCACGAGTGCTAGCTAAACTGCCCAAAAGCCTACTGACTGGCTTGACTTCCTACTTCCGAACCGTACGCTTCCTTCTTGCGCCTAGAAGTCAACCGTGCTTTCCGGAAAGACGGAACTAGAAGGATTGAGTTTATTGATCCTTTCCCCCTTCACTTACGGAACTGTCCTTACTTGACTTCACTTTCACTTTCTCTCTGCGATACCCAAGCGCCTTTACTGGAACTGGAAGGTTGGATATTCTCTTCGGCGACCAAGAACAGAACGGAAAGACTGAACCTAAAGCCCGAAAAACGAACAGGAAAGATTATCTGCGACACTAGCCCTTCAGCCTAAACCGCCCAAGAACATAAAGAAAAACTATCTGATCTACCGGAGTCACCGATGGAACGAAAGACAAAGATAGAATGTCTGTATCTCCAAAGCCGCTTGACTTGCTTAGTAATGAAAGAGTGCGAGCTAATAGAAGGATTTGACTCTGATCAAAGCAACCAGAAGCAAGGGAAGATTCTTTTATCCACTAAACTAGCCTAACGAGTCCATGACCTGAACCGCCTACCCGTACCTGGCTACCTGTTCTGAATAGTGAAGTGAGAAAGACTTTCTTTTGTTAGCTTGACTTGAAAGAGGAACTTTCAAGACATAGACATTGAAACAACTAATCACCGCCGGAAGATTGATTTATCCCCTTGACTTGAAAGTAGTCGTGAGTCGAGATGGAAAGTTCAATCGCCAAGACGGTCAGGACTGGAACTGGGAACGGAAAAGAGACTCTATCACGAGCCCCTAGCCGTTAAAGGAATTCTCTTTGTTTTACAACACCTCGCCTGTAATGTAACTGCTGCCTTCACGGCTCTACTTGCTTACTGCGGTTATACACCATAAAAAAAAGAAAAATCGTTTGAAGCCGCAGGCTCAAACTCTCTCTCCTCTAGCTCCCGTACTGGTTCAAGTGCCGGCTCTATCTTCTGTGAAACTCGGCTTCCTTCACTTCTCGATCGAAGACACCGACATCAATTGCTTGATTTATAGTATTCCCCGGCCGCTGCTGATCGACATTTCTTTACTTTATTCACGACCGAAGACCTCTAAAGAATTGATTGATTCCCCGGGTCAGCATCGAAGCCGACCAAGAAGCTCAATTGTAAGCTTTAAGCGGTATTCCCAGGCGCGACCAAGAAGCTCAAGAAATGGATATGGTATGTCCGGTCTTTTATTTCAATAAACTACGGCTATGGCTGTAGGGCATCTCTTCTCTATCCAACTGCCATTTGTACGATTAAACTCTACGCTATAGCCTTTCTCTCTCACCACCCTATCTGTTTGGTTATTCCCACGCCCAGCCGTACTCTAATGCCCTAAATGGTAGGGGTTTTACCTAAAGCTTATCGGCAAATGCCCCTATATTGGGGTTGCCACTCAATAGCAGCTTCTCTTTAACCCTATGCTGGTAGTTTTCTCTATGTCTCTTGCCACTTACCGTCTTTATTGGGGTTCTCTCTAAGCTTCGGAACTAATGCCCCTATCCTCCCAAACTAGTACTCATCAATAAATCTTATCCCTATATCTGTTGGTTGAACGGAATGCCAGCTTCGGAATGCCATGCCCTAGTTGTTTGGTACGGTTTATCCCATAGCGCTTCTAACTGCCCTAGATCTGAGGCTAAACCAAGTCCTTTTCTCTTCCCTGGTTGGTCTGAATAGCCTTTCTTAACTGCCCTAGGTGTATCGTTTCACTAATGCCGCTGGGGCTTATATCTTACCTCGTATTGGTAGGTTATTCCCTAAGTCTATCTCTTACGCTACCAGTTCTTTCAGGAAACCCTATGCTGTATGGTTATTCTATACCGCTTCTCTGGCCATGCCTAGCCCTAGTATTTTGGCTTAACCTTACCGCGTTTCTTCATTGCCCTAGTTGTTCGGCTAGTACTGTACGATGTGAACTCTGAGCCTCTCTGTCTTATCTCCCACCCAGCTTACCTACCACTAACACCTCGCTAGCTAGTAGCTTCTATGCCAGTGCCAGGATCAGAAGCAAAGGTGGCTAGCACAAAGAGCGAAGGCGGAGGCACCAGCATAGGCAGCAGTACTATAGGGGTAGCCTATATTGTTCTCCAGATCCTAAGGAGTTAGCAGCTGTGAGTGTCAGTAGCTGAAGAATCAACAGAGGAGATTGGGGCAACGAAAGTCATTTGATCACGATCGATAGGCGGTTTCTCGGTCAATGAAATCATGAAAGAAGATTGGCGCGGTACGACAAATCAATGAAATGCGGTTAATAACCTCTCTTCTAAGCCATGGAAAGTACAAGTCGAACCTCTGCGAGGACGGGATTCAAGATTCTTAGTTTAGTTTAGTGGGCAGAATCCGCTTGCTTACTCGGTTAGAGAAAGATCGAATAAATAAGAAAGCAAAGCGCAAGTGAAAGCTAGAAAAGGGAGTTTCTAAAGAGACAACCAAAGCAGTTCGTTCTCCCGGTAAGAAAACCCATATCCCTTTCGTGTTTTTTTGATGATATCGTTTTCTAAGATAGGACAGGTCAGGGGCAGGTGTCTTCGATATGCGATATCCGATACTCTTTCTCAAGTAGGTATGAGATATCCGGTATGCGATGCGAGATGTGCTTTCCTTTCCGAACAGGCTATATTGCTTTATATCTCTGTCCTTTCCGTCCTCCCGGCTAGGTGAATCAATCTATCCTTCTTTCCAAGCAGGCGGGGTGTCTTGTTTTCCTTCTTAGTAAGATTTTTTGCTTCTTTTAAGAGATATTTGACTTTCCCATATAGTACTTACTATTCTTCCTTCATTGAATTTCGGGTGTCCACCTTTGTATTTGTAGGTTTTCCCTTGCCCTACTTCTAAGGATGGATAGAAAAGGTTGGAGAGAAATCCTTCTTTAAGAAAAGAATAAAACCCTGGACCACCAGTATGCAGCTCGCACTGCTTCAGAATCGAGCTGAAATAAGGATCCATCTTGTACTGACCTTTAATAGCCTCGAACCCAACAGCTTTGACAGACATAGCTCCTAAAAGAGAAAGCCTTCTGCTTAGTGCATCAGCAACTTGATTTTGTTTCCTGTGCGTTTTAGTAAAAAAAAATGAAACCCATTTTGCATGTTTGCTATTCAACTTCTTTTGGGCATTGATAAATTGGAAGAGCAGGGAAAAAATATCCCCTTTGAAATAAAATAGTGTCTCCACTGTCGTAAGGCCTGGACAATAGCATAAAATTCGACCTATGATGTCGAACCTCATTCAATTTCTCGCTGTAAAAGGCAATTGGTCTACCTTCTTGGCTAAGCACCACTCCAATGCTTACGTGACATAAGGGCACTTCGAATACCTTTGAGAAATCGGGTAAGGCCAATACAGGGGCTGTTGAGATGGAGAAAACAACTTTCTGCTTCCTTGGTCCATTCGAACCGATTTTGTTTCAGACAATCGGTGATTGGAGCTAGTTGGCTGCTAAAGTTCTTGATGAGGCGCCTGTAGAAAGTAGCTAGTCCATGGAAGCTTCGAACTTCCGTAAGAGACTTTGGTGTAGGCCGCTCAACTATGGCCCGTACCTTTTCCTTGTCTACCTCAACTCCATCTGAGGTGATCACAAACTCTTTTTTTTGCATGAACGAGCACTTCTGCAAATTGATATACAGTTTATCCCGTCGCAAGACTTCCAGTACACATTGTACATGATTCAGGTGTTCATTCTGATCCACACTAACAATTAGAATGTCGTCGAAATAAACGACCAAAAATTTGCCTCTTCTTCGAAATCAAGCCGAAGCACCTGATTCATCATCCTCATGAAAGTACTAGGGTTGATAGGCCTCGAAAAGTCCCATCCCTCGTCTTAAAGGCGGTTTTCCGTTCATCCCCCCGTCGGATTCTAATCTGATGATTACCACTTCTCAGATCAATCTTCGAAAACACACGCGATCCAGACAACATATCTAAGGGGAATCGATATTTTTTGGTAATTTTGTTGATGGCCCGACTATCAACGCACATTCGAACCTTTCCGTCTTTCTTGGGCACTGGGATGATGTTCAAAATCCAATCAGAATAATCTACTGCCTTAATGAAATCAGTATAAGAGTAACAAGACAGCTGAAGAGAGGATGACGTAGGCAAGAATCAACCTCTTCCCGGCGAGGTTTTGATGTATCGCAGAATCCGAAAAAGCTTCTAAGTGAGATGATCTCGGCTTGTCCATAAATCGGCTGATCACTCCCACGGAGTAAGCAATGTCTGGGCGATAATTAGTCAGGTAGATAAGGCTCCCATCCCATCTCCTGGTTGTAGATGGGTCATCCAATAGCTCTCCTGCATCTGAGGCTAATTTGAGATCTTGTTCCGGTTTGCATGCAGAAAGACCAGCTTTTTACAAGAAATCCATTGCATACTTGCACTGGGTTCCAAACCTCTTTGCGACCTCATCACTTCAATCCCCAGAAAACACTTTGAGTCCCCTAAATCTTTCATATCAAACTGGGTCCTTAATGTTCTCTTCAGCTCATTTATCGAAGCTAAGTCATTACTAGAGAAAGCAATGTCATCCACATAAACCAGAAGAAGGACAATACCTGATGTCGACCTCCTTATAAACATTGAATGATCCGATTGACCCTGACGGAACGGAATGAGATTTAAGAGTGATCAATGCAGCGTCACCCTACAATGCAATACTTGGACGAGCTTGGATCCATGAGATGAAGGCAGTACCTTCATCATATCATCAGCTGATCAGGTTCCCTACACCTGACGGCCTCATGGAGATCCGTGGAGACCAGGCTACTGCTAAGAGATGTTATGCAGCCGCCATGAAGCTAGGGTCTTCCAACCCGACCTCCAGCTCGGACCTGGTGCTGGAAGAGTTCGGGGAAGAAGACCAATAGCAATTACAGCCTGACTCCGTCCCACTTCCTAAGGCAAGCGAGGAGTAGGAGGAGTCCCCTTCGGTGGAGCCCATCGAGCCAGTTGACATAGGAAACGGGGGCGAACCTTGGATCACTTTTAGAATGGAGTGTAGTCGGGGCACGGTCCGGAATTAGACTTTGACGGTACTACATAGAAAGAGTACTAGACCTTCCGTCACGGAACTACATGATACTGAAGTCCAAATCGGTTGGGAGGCCCGAGCGGAAGGAACGGCTTAAAGGCGCTATGCCGCTTGTCTTCAGAGTCGGAGTTCCTCCTTAGCCGCTGTTCCGGTGTGTTAGTTCGGGGTAAACTCCTCCTTTAGCGTTCCGGCGTTTATCGGTGAGTTAGTAGCTGTTAGCGATGTGTGAGTAGAGCTCTTAGCTAGCGGTGCAGTTGGCGTTGTTAGTGCCGTTAGTGCTGTTAGCCTTGCAAGCGGTACCGATACTCCGTTTTGCGATACCGACTCCCCATTCATATTGAGTTCCGTACTCTTTCGTATTTCATTCCGTTCCGCTCTTAATCTTAAGTAGCCCGTCCCGTCAAGCGCATTAGATTGAATTCCGGAACACTGAAGTTTCATTCCGGACCGTGCATCTTTCAAGTTTGCTTGGTATTTGAGCCCTATCTTTCTGGGGTTCTGTGCAAGTTAGACATAGAGAAGGCTTATGATCATTGGACCTTCCTGGATTACATGCTTCAGAGGACGGGTTTTGGTTTTAGATGCGTAGGTGGATGAGGAACCTGTATCTCCACAGCATCGTTTTCCATCAATGGCTTTCCAGCCGGTTTTTTCAGGAGCTCCAGGGGCCTGAGACAAGGAGATCCGATTTTTCCCCCTTTCTCTTTATTCTTGTCATGCAGGCTTTGAGCAGGATGACTTCCAGAGCAGTGGACCAGGGATTCTTGGGTGCTTTTAGAGTTGGGGAGGGAGATGGGGTTCCTCATATTATATTTCAAATCTTCACTTTGCAGATGACACGATCTTCTTTATGGATGCGTCGAGAGATCATTCCAGAACTCTTATCTTAAAAGTATTCTCATGTGCTTTGAAGCGGCTCAAAATGAATCTCTCTAAGAGTTCGGTAATAGGGGTGGGAGAGGTGGATAGCTTGAGTCTTTTGGCCTCTGATTTGGGGTGCAGAGTTGGGGAGCTTCCTATGACCTACTTGGGCCTTATTCTAGGCGCTAAGTATAGGTCGAAAGCTATCTGGGATATCTGGGATCCGGTGGTGGAGCGCTTCAATAGAAGATTGGCAGCTTGGAAAAGGACCTATCTATCTAAAGGGGTCGGGTTACTCTCATCAAAAGTACACTCTCTTCACTTCCTAGTTCTTATTTGTCTCTTTTTTCTATTCCCATGTCTGTGGTTCGTTTGTTAGAGAAGTTGGTGAGAAACTTCCTTTATTGTTGGATGGGGAAGAACAAAGTTAGACTGTCTATGGGCAGCGAAACCTACGATTGAGGGTCTTTAAGTTTTGAAGCATACAAGATGAAAAGAGAGTCGTTTTGTAATCTTATCAAATCGGTCTTAAAAGAGTAGCTTTTTCAGACCAAAAATAAGCGCTTTAATGCGTGGACCGTAAGCCCCTACTCCTAAGCCTCCACCACGAACAGCGGAGTGTCCTTCTCCTACTGCTACTAGTCCTAGCAAAGAGCGGTAATGCCCCATCTATTCTAGCAAACCAAGGGAGACCCAAGCAGCAAGAACAAGAGGGGATCTTGCCGATTCTGATTAACTTGCGAAAAACAGGGAAAACTAAACCCTCTTAAGGGCTCGATAAGCATAAGCCTTTTCTATTAGTCCCACAGCTCCTTACAGAACACTTGCTACCGTGGCCTAAATGCTACGCACCTTCTACGAGGATATCCGGGAACGTGCTACTTTATAAAAGACCGGGATTTGGGGCAAAGGAGTAAATACACTTGTCCCCTTCCTTGCTTCCTCTTCTTTATGTGTGATTGGCTTCGTCGCAGCCTATTCTGTGATGGAGAGATCGAAAGCATTAGGGTCGTAGCGTGAATGTGCAATTCTCTTCCTTTCACCGACATCTAGCCTATTATAGCACCAGCTCTTCGTCTTCTCTGCCTCTTCTTATACTAATGATGTTCCCACGGTTCGTCGATTACCGGATTTGCACACTTGCGAGTGACATATAATAGTAATAGATGCCGAGATCGGATCTTGTTCAATCTGCATCTGCACTTCTTTCTATCTATTAGTGAAAGGCTAAGGCTCCATCCCAACTGTCGAAAGCTGTCCAATTCAAATTGCTAACATGCTAAGACTACTACTCCTACTAGGCGAAATGGCCCTCCCCCTAGGTAAAGGAATTGACTTGCTAACAGCCTTTATATATGCAACTCCTTCTCTTCCGAAAGAGCTTACTTTTGATGGCATGAGCTTGTGAAGTCCCACAGCGGATATTCCTCCAACAGCGGATTCGATACCATCCATACAAGCAGCGGATTCTACCCCCTGACTTGATTCATCGGAGATTGACGGGTGTGATCGCAAAAAGTCTTTTGAAAGGGTAGCGGGTAAGACCTCTAATGCCGTGAGTGGAATTAGTCCTAGGCGCACTAGATAAGAGTAAGTAAGAGCCAATTAACATTATCTTTCTCGCTGGGAAAAGAGCTTATTACATTACATCTGTGCCAAGCTTAGGAAAGCCGGTAATTCCTTCAATAGCAGCGGATTCTGTGCATCAATTCCTTGCCAATGGCTCGCTTCGAAAGAAAGAACTCTTCTTTACACAATTCTCAGTCATATTCAATCTCGAAAGACCTCCGTCACTTCTTCCCTGTTCCCGCCTTAGGAACACTAACTCCCGTCGACGAGAAGGGAAAGGAGGCACTCACTGAGGCGACAATCCCATAAAGGAAGGGGTCCAATCGTGTTAAGCACCGCGCATTTAAGAAAAGAGAGAAGCTAGCGTCCGATTCCATGCTTCCCTATGCTATAGAATCGCGGACGATGTCTATGCATACGGACGATCTCTTGCCGCTGTTGGAGAAGGAGCTGGGATCTTATCCGCTTCGGAGGTTGGAGGAGGTTAATCAATAGGGGAATCAGCTGGTATTTAATCTTCCTCTATCAATTTCTTTTTATTTCATGGACATCTGATATTCATTTTAAAACCAAACAAGGATCTGACTCAATTCAATAGAAACTTCACTTCTACCCTGTGTGGTATTGTATTGGAGCTTAGGCCACTCGAACGCGTCTTTTTTAGCAGCTTTCATCTTAGCCTTGAAGGAAGGAAGTCAGGCACTCATCTCAGTCTCAGGGACATGCCCTGAATCAACTGCTGGTGGAAGGTTTGATGGAGGAATTGGACAACTAGGCTCTTAGGCAGCTATTGAATCCGCCCCGAACACTTTCCTGACAGCGTCCGGCTTTGCTTGATTAGGGATTAGGCTTAGGGAAGAAGAAAGAGAAGATGCGGCTGCTTGAGAAGCTGTTGGGAGTTAGGAGGAATGCGCTCTTAAAGAAATGCCACTAGTAGTAAGAAAGAGGCTTAGCAATCATTCGAAAGTAAAGGACTTATGCTTAGTTAAGACTCACTTTTATTAAGCGGTAGGGAAATTCCTTTTTTCGGGAAGTCCAGACATGAATAAAGCAATGAAAATGAAGGAAGCGTGGCGAATTCATTTAGATACCGAATCTACTGCCCTAGACTACACGGATCGAACGAGAAGAAAGTAGCTCCCTAAAGGGAGTTTAAGTTCTCTGAGGGTTAATATAAGACCTTTTTCTAGTCTTTTAGCCAAAGTTCTCCCTTATATTCCGTGTAAACTCCTGCCCTAGAAAGGGCTTTCTCCCTCAATCAAGGCTGTTCAGAAAGTCCTTAGGTTCGGTTAAATCTGGGATGGACGGCTTTGGCAGGCATGGATGAATTGCTTATAGTAAGGTAGAAGGGATGCGGGATAGGATAAAGATTCTTTCTTCTAAGCTTGAAAGCCGAATATCTCTTTTCTCTCCCGAAGCAACTGCCTAAGGAAAGAGGAAAAGCCTTGAATAGGCACTGGCATCTCCATCGAAGCTTTGGGACGAAGCTGTAGTGGATGTGAACTCTTTTCTAGGGTTTGCCATTCCGGTAAGAGAGTTAAGATAGTAAGCGTATGAAGAAGAGTTCATAGGCGGATCGAACTCCAAGCGAGGGCGGTAAGGCATTACGCTGTGGCATTCGACTTTCTTGCTATCCTCTCTGAAGGAAGGCTCAAAGGCAAGTCAGCGGTAAGGTATCTAGGATTCTCTCCGACAAAAAGACGATCTTTTCATGCTTGAAATTGAAAGAGAGAAGGAGCCCTATCAGTCCCCTAAAAACAAGATTTTCCCTAGTCCGCTTGAATCAAAGCTTCAATAAGCGCGGGTTCTTTCCCTTAGTAGATCTTGCTCTCGGGTGAAGTCCTTATACTTGGCTTGGCCACTCTATCACTTGGGCTGGGATCGCTTCGCACCTAAATTCATTTCCCGTTCTCCGGGTATTGACTACTCTATGGCTATTACGCTTTTTCCTGCAACGGAAAGAGTACCAGCAAAAGCAGAGTTCAAAGCATCATAAGAGCAAACAAAAGAGCAAACCGAACAAGCAAGAGACAAGAGCTTCTTCTCGGCATCCTTAAGAAGTAGATTCCCTTTCTGGGCTACTTGACTACGCTATTATTGTGAAAACATCAGGCACATTAAGAAGTTTTTTCTCTAGCCTTGAGGCGGTGAAAGTACTGGAATGGGAGTGTAGGGTAGGACCTCCTAAAGTAAAAGTTCAAATTTCTTTTCTCTTCGGAGTCAATCGCTTCCTTAAGCCCGGGAAAGAAGAATCCCAGTCGAGGGCCCTCTTCCTACTGACTTTGCAGCGCTTACTCTAAGAGCGGCAACAGCAAGTGCCCTTACTCAACATCTTTTAACGGGATGGATCAACTACTTATTTAGTTACGTTACGATAGAACCAACGGATGAAAGAACAGCAATTCTCTGTTCATGGTTTCATGGGAAAAGAGTGAACAGTCGATTCGGCAAGGAGAGGTGTTACGAACACCAGGGCAATCTCGATGAAAGTAGAAGGAACTAGATCAACGGCTACTTTCCAGCTTGCTGCTTTCACTATGACCTTCCCCACCTAATCTTCTCCTCCATATAGGCGGGGTATAGGAGAAGCCCCGGAACTACGCTTGAAGCTTCATTCAGATCGATTCCAGTCGCCGCTACGCCACATCAATCCGTTATGGCTCGACTCTCTTCCTTAGCAACTACGGATTCTCCGGGCAGCCATATTTGCTTTTAATTACATAAGTACATTAGTTAGACGAGCAGTGGATTACATCACCCCGATTCGCACCAAGTTTTATCTGTCGGACATGGAGAAAGCTCCAAGGATTGACCCGGGGTTAGACTACTCTACGGGGACGACTGCTCTGTGCTTGCCGGTATCTTTCGTTCTTCCGGCCAGGACCAATTCCGCCTAAGGCCATGATCGAGTCATGACGAGCTAGACTGATGACGCTCTTTCAAGGACCGGCAAAACTCTCTAATGCTGATGATCAAACGTTGCTTCGGATGTGTATGAGAAGGAAGCTTCTCACAGATATTGACTCTTAGATAGATACCAGCATAGTATCTTAATTAACAGTTTCTTGAACTTGGTTGGAGTGGAACTTTGGTTTTCTTTAGCGAGGAACCGTTTCACTCGGCGGACAGTCGAATGATCAAAGCGAAATGCTTTTGGCATCTTTTGAGCATGTTCAGCTTCCAAAATTCCTGGAGTCCTACGGCATTCTCACAGAAAGAAAACATGGCTAGTATATAACAATTTTTTTATTGTAGTAGAAAGCGATCAGTTCTTCCGATCTTGTTTGGGTTTGGAAAGGTTTCCTTTATCAATTCCAGAAGTGGAGGAGCCTATGTAGAAGAAGCTGTAGAAAGCACCACCACGGTTCGTTCAGGTCCCGACACATGGGGGGTTAATTCAGCTGCAAGGATCGTGAATCAAGAGATTCGGGTGATAGACGAAGGCGTTGGTCCATCGGTGCCTTAGGGGCAATCATCTGACCTGCGCCAGTGTATAAAAAGACATTTGAAATTATTACAGTAGCGAGGAGAGCTTATGGACAAAAAATGAGGATTATTCGGGCCTTTGCCTCTTTTTTCAAAAGAAAAAAACAAGGAGATTCCTGAAAAGGGGGAGGCAAGGAAGTAGTAGAAATGTTGAAAAGGAGACAACCCGCTCTTGGACTTAAGACTATGCGCGTCGCGCGCTCGATCTAGCAATCTTGGACAATTGTTTTGATGAGCTGTCACTAAACTAAAAAAAAAAAGAGAGAAGAGAAAGAACTGGGAGTTGGCGCCTACATAAGATATAGATAAGGGGTTGCTTGCTTACCAAGCGAGAAAACGGAAAGCGCGCTAGTGCGCTCCGGCTTTCGAGCCTCCGCTTGCTCCTCCAGTTCGATTATTATTCTTGACTTGACTTATAAAAACTACTCACTATCAAAATGAAAGACGATCGATTATCTACCCAAGAAGATAGAGAGTCCCACATACGAGAAAAGGTCACAAATAGAGTTGAACCAAGTAACATTGCAAAGGCATAATGATAGTAGGGTCGGGATATCCCCGCCCTCCGAACCGGACGTGAGGGTCTCCCCTCATCCGGCTCTCCGCAGGGGAATCTCCACTCACTGCTTCCCCTAATATCCTCCCTTTACCACATCATGGGGGTTTACAGGAGATCCCGGAGGCTCGCTCGGAAAGGCCGCTATACCATACCTTTTGACTCAACTCTACTCTAGTAGTCACTAGACTCACTATAGTAGTCCGTCCGGCTGCTCTTGCTGAAAGACCTCCTTTCTCGGCCAGTTCGTACTTCGAAACTATTGATGAGAAATCCTGTCCCTTAGGTTATTCGATTGGAGTTTATCGATCTGAATGATGTAAAAAAAAGCTCAGTTTGACTTTGTATTCTGCCGCAGAAGAGAAGAGCAAGTCTGAGCCCGACCATAGAAAGGATAAAGGCTTGCCAGCAGAAATACTAAGACCCTACCTTAAAGCTAGCTAAGACTTCCGACGAATTTCATGCCCCCATTCGTTTCTGAATTCATTTTCAATTGAGTTATTAGTCGCTTGTAGGCCGCTCTTTTGTGCTGCTGGTGACGCGGGTCTGTGCTTGGTGAATCCATCTGCCTAACAATCTCATAGATAGAAGGAAGTAGATCAATTTCGATCTACACCTTACTGGAACTGGAAGAAGAGGTCGGATTGCCTAAACTATAACTAACCAATACTACTCGCCATTCAAAAGAGTCCACTAGAGCTGTAATAAGAAAATCTCGTGGATAATAATAACCTTGATCGAAGATAGCCGAATTGGCGCAAACGAGACATACAGCAGTAAATCGAGCCCTGGGAACGATCTACTGCCTGCTATTAAGGCCCTGGAGAACAAATCAGCTTACCAAACAAACTGGGACGATTCGAGACTGATCTGTTCGTGAGTGCCGTATCGTTGGACCAGGCTTGATCTGATCGCTCGGTTTGGCTTTCCTTGAATGCGGTTTCTGGCTGGGATGTGAGACCCGTGGTGAATAGAAGCCGAGTCCAAGTGTCACATACGCACCCTTACCTGATAGCCGCCGATTCCATTTGAGCACCCAGCACCCATCAGAAGAACCCGCAAACCCACTGTCAATGAATGAAAGGGAAAGGAGCGAGACCTATACTAAGTGAATAGATAGATGCCCATACGAGAGATGTGGCAAGGCAAAGAAAAAGGGGGGGCAAAAGAAAAGGGGCGAAAAGGCCTTCTGCCCTAAAAGTAGCGGCTTATTCTCCGCCTGGGGATTTTACCGAGTGAGAGCGGCGGTCAGGTGACCTAAAAAGCGGAAAATCTGACGGTTTGGAAGGTGAGGTTGAGGCAAGGCCTGCTACAGGTTCGATTGCTTGCATGAGCTCACTATCAGGCTATCGGGAAGAAATTTCTATCCGGCGGATCTACAAGGTTGGGCACTGGTCGAAGTGGCAGAGAATGAGCAGGGCAGAGAGACTTGATCGTGGTTGTAATCGGGGTTGTACTATTTCTTGTTTGCATTGCCAGCTGAATTGAAATTGAATTTTTTGATTAGATTTTAGAGCAAAGAAGTCAAAATACCTCCCTAAAACAACAACTGAATCCTGGCACTGAACACTTTCAAAAAGTGGGATTCAGCCATATTTTTCAAGCGTAGACCCTGTGTTCCTTACAGGTGCAGGGAATAGAAGAAGTCTTGTGCGGGGAATATGAGGTAAGCTGCGGGGAATTTGAGGCTGGAGGGTGGCTGTTAGTGGAGTGGATGGACCCATGTTGATAGTTTGACTGTTGTGATAGCCGTAGTGACTGGACCTGGATAAGGCGGTTCAGGATAAACTTCTAATAATAGGCCCAGCGGGAATAAATAATTAGAATAGGATGTGCGCAAAGGAAGGAAACTAATAGGTAGTTTACTTTTCGACCAAAGGGAAGCTCAAGCTCAGTCGAATGCTTTGGAATGGCAAGCAGAAACCTCCTCTGATCAAAGCGAGCACGCGACCGTCTAGTAGTCAGTATTGAGCCCCTACTAGACTTTACCTGTCGGATATTATACTACATATCCTAGTTGAGCCCAAAATCTTTCATTCCGGACGGGACTACTTGTTCACTTCCTCTACAATGGCATTGTTCCATACAAAGAAAGCCCCCACTGACTCCTACATATTGAAAGATTCCATACTTGGAGGAGGGGCAAACAACGAATACTTTTTTTGAACTACGGACCTAGCTTTCTATCCTGGTTTTTTCCCTGCCTTGGACATAGACTTCTCGGTCTGAGCAACAACTATCGAGTAGCTGGCTAGCCTACCGAGCCATTTTCGCTGAAACTGCGCTTACTTCGCCTTCGAGGAAGCGCTTTGCTGCGATCAACGATAGATGGATCTGCTGCTAGCTCTAGCCCGTCCTAGGCCGTAGGCAAGGTTGCTTGCATGCTAATAAACCCTCCTTATAGACTCACCCCCCTTTGAGAAGAGGAGGGTTCTGCTGAACAAGCTGGCACTCAGACTCTAAAGGATTTATGCCCACTTTTCTAATCAAGACAATAGGACACTTTGAGAAGAAATAGATATCCGAGTAAGCGAGCTTTTGATGCCCAACTTTTCAATACCCCGCTTTCAACCGGCCTAAAAGCTTCCTTCGACAGCTAACAACCAGGGACAGAGACTGAGCCTGCTAACAACCGGCCTTAAGCTCACAACGAAGAGTTCTATTCTCAGTTTATCCTTGCTTATTCTATTGAATATAAGGTTGATCCTTTCTTATTCAATTGATTGCGGGACGGTAGAAAGACCTTTTGTTTAAAGGAAATATCTTCCATTACTTCTTTCTCAGTCAATCGAATTCATTACTTCTTTCACTCGGATTCCCCATCGGCCCATCCAAGCATGATAGTGGTATGTGGCCAATCCTAGCTACCCCTAGCTGTGAGTGTTCATTCCATCCCTACATCGCCGTATCCCGTGATTCCCTCGAGATTAGCCCTTATTTTATTCTTATACAGCTAAGATCACTTCTGATCTCCTCCTGCCTCTTATCCTCTTCTTCCGCCTACTCCATTCCCCGATCGACCGCCTCTCAATCCTGTGTGTTCTTTTTCCCGCCCCCGAAGTCCAGCCTTTTAGCTGCTAGCCAGCCTCCTCCCCTGTCTGTCCCGACATCCATAAAGTCTTTAGTCCCGATCATCAACACTCGACTGAAGGGAACGAAAGAAGGGGAAGGAGAGGGAGGTTTTTCTTGGCCCGGGGCCGGCTCCTTCCGATCCGGAGAAATAATGATTTGAATAGATGGCTCAGTGGCTTAGCTTGGCTTCGGAAGGAATGAAGCGAGAAGGGAGGAAGGTTGATTGCCTGGATTTATGGTTTCTCCTACCGCCGGTAGGGACCTCCTTTCTGATCCCGGTCCCGACATCTTAACTGAATGGCTGGGCTTTTTTCGTTCATCGGGTGCATACATCATGGAAGGACGAGTGCTTCGTATTGCCGCTGCTAAGCCGCCCCTCCAATGTGGATATCTGGAAAAGGGGAGCGAGAGGTCAAGATCTCGAGAAGTTCCATTCGTTCCGTGGATCCGGGAAAGGGACCTCTCTCTCTCAATCAAAGGGATGAGACGAGGCTTTCTACCTCTGAATACCTCCTCTCTGTCCGGACCGGTGCAAGCACGATCTATTCATGCCCCTGCTTAAACCACTCTACCCATACAAAGATCTGCCTCTGCCACGCCCACTGCTTCAGTGAATTCCACCACTACAGGTTCCAGCGAACTACAACTTCCGATGGTGACTTTCTTGATCCTTCTTCAAGCGCCTGCAAGCAAGCTACGGGCTGATAAGCAGCCGCGCGAGTAGCAGGAGATGGCTCAGCTCTGCGTTCGCAGGCACCCTACACTACTGCCCACCAGAAGGAATGGAGTTGCTGACACTGAAGTTCGGAGCTATACCACACAAAAAGAAGCATGTTCTGGGCCCCGATGTCTAGTAGAGTAGAACCGAAGCGTGAACACTAGATCGAAGGCTGCTGCAGAGAGAGAAGCTCTCGACTTACCCATATTTGGATGTGTGGTTATCATAGGTCAGCCCAAGAGCGAATCTTTCTCTTTCACTGGCCTATAATCAATCTTTCCTTTGCTTGCGTGGCCTGGCTCAAGCCCGTTAATACCTTCAAGGTGAAAGCATCCCCCAATCGGTAGCTAAGCTAGTTGACGGACCCTGTCCTGTCCACGGAAAGCTTCACGCCCTGGAATGGAATAACTTCAGAAAGCCGAGTGCCGAACCGGATATAAAGACGTAAACTTCTTAGAGCTACTTGAAGCTATACTCAAAACTTGAAGCTATACTCAAAGAAGGCCTACGCTTGACTTGTTCCATCTTTTATACGATTGGAGGTTGGGACATAGTAGCCCAATAGGCCAAGGAGCACCTTCTTTTTTGCTTCTTTGTGTTGTGATCGCATTGGCATGGCAGGTCGAACTAAGCCGTGTTCGCATAAGAGGTCTACCCCTGTTAACAAGCGGCCTAGAGTGAGCTACGCTGCTAAAAACGTGAACTACGGGCAGCTGGTTCCGTTCGATGTCTCATACGAGGCACCATCACTCCATCGAATCACAACTAGACTTCCGAATCCATACCTTCTGGGGGTTCCTTTCAGATGGGTTCTTCCCTGCTCCAGCTTCTTCTTGGTCGTAAGCTGAGTGAAACTGTCCCTACCCCGCTAATTCCGAATGCAGTTTCCCAAGAGGTTGAATAGGGACGTACTTACGTACCTTTTTCCAGTAGCTCTAAATAAAAGAGTCCTCCTATGAGAAGCTTAGTAGAAATAAAAAATCGGTTAAGGGGGGAAGAAAAAATCTCTATTTCAGGCTTCCGCTTCCGTGCCTAAACGTTAAGGGCGCTTGTTGCCGCTAGTAATTAAGCGTCTTTCCCTACGCTAAGCTAGAGCTATTAGAGTATAGTTTGAAACTGATCTGGGTAATTAGAGGCTTCTTCTTCTATTCCCAGTTCGGTCTTTGAGTAAGAATTCAACTTGTTGAAGTTACGTGGGAACAGACTCTTTCATGCTAATGGGTCAAAGGCAAAACAACTCTACTCTTTATCCTCTCCGAGGGCTAGGGTCAACGGTACATTTTATACTAGCCAGGGTAGCAAAGAGCTTTAAACACCTTTCCCTTCTTCTTTCTATATTCCCTTATGGTTTACTCTCCGAACAGTAAAGCGCGTAGGGTTAGGAGAATCCCGTGTACCGTGGGTACCCTCTCAGTAGTCTACGGAACTCACTAGGTGAAAGGTACGGTACGAGCAGAATACTTGGAGCAAATAGCAGCAAATAGAGATAAAGAGAGTAAAGACGAGCTACATATTTTGAGTTCGATCTTTGTATACCAAGTCTTTCATTCGCCGGGAGTGCTCAATTTCCCGCTAGGGGAGGGGTTACATGCTAACAAGTGGCGATACCCGCGAAAAACAAAGGACTATTCGCTCTTTGGGGTGGGCCTTTCGTACTCAAATCCGTACGGGGAAAGGACAATTATTCAGCGCACTAAAATCGGGTTCAATATTCATGAAAAGCCAGGTTTGAAATTATACATGTTACAGAACCAAGACAACCTATCTTACTAATAAAAGGGTTAAGGGCCTCCAACGCCTATAAATAGAAGCTTTTTTCAGTCTCTATTTGGCAAAGGGAGACGGGGCCTTAGAAGTCGGCAAGAAAGAGCTTTAGCCATGGATATCGCTGGACGACTTGAGAGAATTCAACAAGAAATACAAACCGTGGAAAACGAGAAGCTCCAACGGGAGCAAATGCTGGGTCTGTTCTGGGAGCATCCGCCTGCTCTCGATCCTGAGGCCGTAGGAAGAGCGATGCAATTGATCCGGGACCGCATTCGCGGTCTGGAAGACAGGAAGAGGGCCCTCCTCGACGAACAAAAAGAGCTCATTGTGCGAGCCGCCACCCTCGGTGACCGGGGAAACTAGAAGAGTCCGTCGACTCTTTCTAGAAGATTTCAATAAGTATTCCGTCGACGCAAAGTAGTGTGTTTTAATTTATGGTGTTCTTTGTCTTTTTTTAGTGGAGATCTACTCCGGTGCTTACTGGAGATAGACTCCTATCTATGCTAACTATCTTTGTTTGGTTTTATTTATTATGTTTGCATGTATGGTATGGGAAAACCCCTAGTGTAAAATGTTTACTACTTAATGCTATGCTAATATAATAATTAATAAAGACTTTTTCCCAGAATTACTACAATCCCTTTTAGAAAAAGGTGGGTTAACTAACGAAAGAAAGATGGAATCAGATGCTTTCTTAAAAGAAAGCGCTTTGCCGATGAAAGGAATAATAGACTTAGATCACGATCGACTAAAAGGAAAGTCGCCCCAGATAGGGAGATATGGGTTCAAATCCAATTCGTGAGCACATGGGCCATGAAGCAAGTCTAAGGCACTTATTTTGTATTTCGTAAAAAATCTTACTATCTCGTCTTGTTTGCCGCGTATTCATTTCCAGATTTGATTGAGAGGCCGCGGAGCCAAAGATGCCCCCAATATAGGCACCTAAATGGGCCTTCGGAGCCGGTGATCTGTTCGGCCTAAGATCCTCTCTCACTTGACGAAGCGCGCAAGCAATTTCTCCTTTCTATTAGGGGTAGGACTTACTGAACACCCACCCTAGTTGGTGTGTGGGAATGGCTTAAGAAAATTCCCTTTAGCTCTACGTATGACTAACAAGGCAGGATCCAAGCAGTAGATGTCCCAGTGACCACTCCAGAGCTCTAGGCTTTCCATTCAAGCTTCATCAGCTACAAGAAAATAAAAATCAACAGCTGCTCCAAAACTAATTGATCCTAGAGAAGAAGGTTTTGGCCGTGTGCCCGCTCATTGGCTAAGTCGCATAAAGCATCAACTTTGATTCCTACATCGTTTGTATCTCCGATCTGAGATAAGGGTGAGAGGAGAGGGCCGAAACGATTGGATCCGATGGAGAAGGGTAGAGCCCCGTTCCTGGGAAGGAATATAAAATTCTATAAAAAATTTTATATCTCGCAATCAGCTTGATCAACCTGGGTATTCCATTTCTGAGATTGAGAGTTCCGAGGCTTGGTAGAGGCTTTGACGCCGAAGCGAAGGTAGAAAGGAATGGAATGATATCGGGTGAACAGAATAGATGTCTCGGATTCCGTGAAGCTTAGGGATCAATATGATGACTGGTTTGTTTGGGTACCCTTTTGGGGCCTCTTCTAAGATCACAACATATTGAAACGACGGCAACGGAAAGGTGTGGAATCCTTTCTTGTCACCTTCGCGAAAACTAGGGCTGAACCCGTAATGTACCAACGAGGGAAAGAAAGCTTCATTAAATTAAAAGTATGTACTTCCGGTTTGGGAAGATTGAGTCTTTCGATTCATTAAAAAATATCCCAAAGGGCAGGAATTCGCTTCAAAGAAAGAGGATTTTTCTCGTTACGAAGCACGAGAATTTCTCAATATATAGAGGATAGAGATCTGGCTGTGGGGTTTCCACGGTACTTGTTGGCTGGTCCATTAAAGACCAGTGCTGCTCCTGGCCCTAAGGCCAGCAACCAGTGATCCATTCGGTTAACCACATGTTCTTTTTACTCGCGAAAATGGTGCCTGTAAAGCAAACTAAGAGCAGGGAAGGAATGGACATACTAAGAAGTTGTGGTCTGTCTGTCTATTATCCCAAGCTCGATTCCGTGGAAAGACTATCCTCGTAAGGGAGACCAAGGACCCACTCTTCTTTTGTGCCACGAGGTTAAGCCGTTACACCAGTTCTGTTCCCACGCGTACTACCCGGCTGACTTTTCTTCTTTTTTTTCCATCCAGCTTGACTCAAGAAGAGGAGTGAGTGTACTTCTTCTTCAATTGAATTGAGCTCCTTCTTATCCGCCGAACCAGCCAATCTTAGGCTTAACCGAGAGCTTTCTTCGTGCTACCAGGGTAGGTCAGTTTATTCCTTAATCCGTAACGTAACGACTGGCCGGAAAGAATGACCTTTAAAGGAAAGTCTTAGCCCGGCCTCCAGTTGGAATGAAAACCAAGCTTTATAAGCACGGTCTCTAAGATCGAGTTTCCCAACCTATCCTATATGACATGACCAGCTTCATACTCTTCTTTCCTGTTCGGCTTTTTTCTTCTAGGTAAATTCCATGGAGAAGATAAGGTTGTATAGGCAGTCTAACTAGTATTCGTGTATGGTGGGCTATGGCTCAAGGCGAGAGTAGAATAGGCAAAGGCTGACGAAGGAAGGGAAAATCAAAGTCAATCCTTCAGGAAAGCCTAATGGAAGGCGTCGGTCTATGTAATCGGTAGCTATAGAGTCTCGCATTACCTTTTCAACCTTTCTTTTCACATATACTCGTAATAGCGGCACGGCAGGATCTTTATCTGGACATTCCCGAAATGCCATTGTGGGCTCAGCTGTCTGCGATGATTCTAGACGGATTCTTTTATTTGGAAGTTGAAGTTCTAGATCTTGGACTTTTGGAAAAAGATCTTTTGCAGGCAAGCATAATCAAAGCCTTTCTCGGGAGCTCGTAGTGCTAAGTTCAGCCTGAGAGTTTGGTTTATTTGTACGTGCTCATTTCTGCTGATAGTGCTCGGACTTGTTGGACCACTCTATCATAAAGAACCTATAAAATGAAAAATTCCTTACTTGACAAAGGTTCTCCCCTTATGGATGGAAAGGTTCCCGCCTCCGCCCGATCGCTTTAATCTATTCCCACCTTCACATGCTTGCTGGATTACAGGTTGGCTTGCTAGCGTCTTGCTATTGGCTTTCTAGCTAATACGGCTTTTTTCTAAGGTGAAATTGTTCAATCTGAACTTATACCTTTAAGACTTGAAGAGAGAAGATACCTTCGCCCACCCACCATGCTACGCGAAAGCTGAACTTCAATAAGTAGAGCCTTTACGCCTTTAGTAGCCCGTTTATCTGTTTCAGGGCTTTGGCCCCGGGCCACAAGTTGAATTACTTAATTTCAGCAAGCAATTAGGGCAAGAAGAAAGGAAAGGACATGTACCAGCTGTACGAGAGCCGTGAGCACTTTTTCCTAATGAATATGAGTGGGCCTACCTATCTGATGTTGCATGCTCGGATTGTTCCCTCTCTTTTCTTTCTTCTGATTATGCCAACGCTTCAGAATCATATAATTCCTTTCCTGATGCCGAAGCAGATGTATATGCCGAAGCCTTTCTTTCGTCTGCTTCTGCGGAAAAGAATTGAATTTCTCCGTACGTACCGGATCAATATATCGCTACCGTGCTAACCCCCTTCCCTGGCTTGTCTTACTTTCTTTATTTGGGAAAAAGTTCGGTTGGGTGGCTCCCTTGCTTACAGGTATGGGGTATTCTCAATAGCTTTCTAGCCTGGCTTCCTTTCATCTGGCTAGGAACTCCCTTGCTTAACTTCCTTGCCTGCCTTAAAACTTTCATTAATTAGCTTTCCTTATTCTAGTAGTCTCCCTTATTCAAGAAGTGGTGTCCCTCCCTTTCTTCTTTTCTTTAATCCCGGATAATAACAACTATCATTCTTATTAACTCGCTTTCTTGCCTGCTTGCTTGTATTAACTCCCCCACCCAACCACTTACAACATAGGGGGCTCGGAAGAGAGAGCTGTGGATGAGCCGGACGTATCGGTGGATACTGCCCGTAATACCGGATATTAGTGCGGCGGGAAAAAAACAGTATGCATGAGAAGCCGTCCATTCCCGATAATCTACCTATCCGACCTTGCCTTCAGCCTAGCTCTTAGCTAGCCCTTTCGGACTAGCGGACTTGCTTTCCTTGCCTTGCTTCAGACTAGCTGCCAAGCCTGGCCTTAGTTAGCTCTTTCGGACTAGCCTTTTGTTTTTGTTTTGAAGCTTTCTCGCTTCCTCCTAAGGGGGAACACCAGCTAAGGCACTAATAAGAGCAACAGCTCGCGGAACGAGCCTCCCCTATCTTTTAAAGCTTCTGCCTTCAGACTTGCCTTGCTTTTCTGCCCTCGGCCTTCAGACGGGATGCTCTAGTTGCTGCTGCTCTTAGCTGAATGCCTTGCTTCGCCCTACTTTTCCGTCAGGTTCGTCAGGTAGCCTGTACTCTTTCTCGGCAGTCTACTTACTTCAGTTAAGACCACTGGACAGTGACTCTTTTCCTTTCGCAGTCAGTTTAGGCTTAGGCTTATGCCAGTGTGATTAGGTAAGCTCACTTATGAAAGGGGAGGGATTACCTTTCTCTAAGAAAAGATAGAAATGAGAGATTTCCTTTGCCTGTGGGATAGGGCTGGGCTTAGCCTCAAGGGATGGGCTTTTCGCAGTTGGAAAAAGATCAGTTTGAGCAGTCAGTTTCACTTTCAAGGCTTATACCGAGCGGGACTCTTGCATGACTGTAAGCATGCTTTACTGATATGGTCTCTTGTCATTCTATCCGGATCTTTATCTTTGTCTTGATCTTGCTTTCGCTACTAGATTGACTGAGTCTGCTGACTTGGACTAAAGCTACTACAAAGCCTTCTTTAGGTATGTATTGCAGTGAGCTACAATTGGGGATTTCCACAACCTCTTCCTTTAGGGGAGGGGAGAGCACCATTTCTATCCTATTTCAAAGGGTAGGAGGAGCATGTGACTGACCATTGAGGTTGACTAGGCAGGCTCCTCCTTATAAGCTCCTCTTTTGTCTTGCTTCTGCTGTCCTAGCATGCCTTGTGATGTCTTTGTCTAAGCTGGGTAAGTAGGAGTCAGCCTTCCAACTTCCTGAGGAGCGAGGGGAAGCTCTTCCTCTTATGGAAGAGGAAGTCCACCGACCTAGCTTAGAAGGAGCAGTCTTTGGCTCACCTGAATGTCTCCGTCACGAAAGCCAGTAGAAGGTAGAACTCCACACCTCTACTAGGGGGGTGCCGCCTTCTATGAGGGCTCTTCAGTAAGAAGGTCCAGTTCCTCTATCTCTATCTCTTTCGGCTAAGGTCCTTATTAGCTAGGTGAGCGGGAGGTCAAATCCTTAACTTGAAGCTTTTTGCTGAGTTGCTAGCTTTAAGTAAGGAGCGGGAGCATCAGTCTTCTCCTTCACTCGATTGATTGAATCTGCTACCTCTACTAAAGCTACTGGCAAGTCTTCTTTGTCTCTGTCTGTCCAGTGAGGTAGAATTGGTCATCTACCACATCGAATTCTTCTAGGAGGAGGACCATTCCTAGCCTCTTCAAAGGTTTGTAGGAGCATCTTCGTGAGCATGACTGATTGTGGGTACCAATGGGAATTCTGAGGCTTTCCTCGATGAGGGCTCTTCAGTAATGGATGATCCTCCTTGTGATAAGGAGGATCATATCCAGGCAAGAAGGCAAATTCCATCTTATCAGAACATTGATAATTGTCTTCTTTCTCTTTCCTTTCTCAAAGAATGGATCATTTTCAAAAAAGGTGACATTTCTGGAAACGGGCACTTGTAAGTGAGTTTATCCATATCCAAGGAATTGAAAATTAGACGATTTTTGTGCAAGTTTGTCTCTGACAGACGAATGAAGTAAAACATAGCATGTACAACCAAAGACACGCAATCTTGAGTAAGAAGGAGGTAAACCAGTCAGCTTCTCAACAGGTTATTTATACCAACAGTAGAGCTAGGGAGACGATTGATGAGATAGGCTGCAGTTAGAGCTGCTTCAGCCCAGAAATATGTAGGGACATTACTTGAGATAAGCAAGCAACGGACTGTCTCCACAATATGCATAATAACATAGGGCTTTATCTCAGCTATCCCATTTTTAGGGTATGGGGACACGACCGTTGGTGCATGATTCCCTTCCGAGAGAGAAGGGATTGAAATTCATTGGACATGTATTCTCCCCTTTTTCTTTCAAATTGTGTTTTAACAAATTCACAGAAATTCTCAAACACATGTTAGCACATCAGATTTCCATTAAAAAAAAAAATCCGTAAAGTCGTCTATAAATGTAACAACATATCTAGCCCCTGATTTTGAGGCAACAGGGGCTGGACCCCAAACATCCGAATGTACTAGAAAAAAAAAAAAGCACATTTAGTTTTATTATTACTCAAAAAAGATGGAACAGAAGACTGCTTGGACATAACACACCTTTCGCATTTCTTACATGGAAATGTGAGTACTTAAAAACTACTAGAAGAATCAATCATTCGAAGAGTTTCGTCATTAGGGTGTCCTAATCTTTTATGCCACAAAGCATGCATATCAGTGGAGAAACAAGCAAAACTAGATACATGACCCGAAATAGACGTCAAGTCGCAGTCATCGACGTAGAAGAGTCTCCCCTCCTTACGGCCTTTCCCAATCTGCTTCCCGGATTTCAGATCCTGAATCACACAACCTACAAATAAGACTGAACAATCATTATCAACCTATAACCAATAGACAGCTAATTCATAGAGAGTTTAGGTACAAACAAGATTTTGAAAGTGAACCACACTTTTGGTGAACGAACAGAAACAGATCCTATTTTTGACGCATTGCAAGTGGATCCATTTGCAATGGTTATGGGAACAGTAGAATGAACAGGACTGGATGCATTCAAGCAAGACATATCACCTGTCATGTGGCTGGAAGCGCCTGAGTCCACTAACCGGAGAACTGGTTGACGACATTTCTAGGAGTTTTCGAAGCACTTTTTTCTGTTGTGGTAACACCCCTCTCTCTTATGGAAGGGTACTATAGATGTACGGGTACATCAAGATGTAATACGTTCAAGTCGTCTATGTCAAGATGGCAAAATACGGCATATCAATGTTTGTATGTTGCCTTTTTTCACTTGAATTCTTCTTGTCTTGTGAAAACAAAAGTTATGTCATATTTGTCGGAAGACCATGTTACCGACGATTGTATGTTGAGAAAACTCGACGGAACCGCGATCAAAGGACGGACCAAACGTCTGTACAAGGACCTTCTAGCAAACAGAATCACTATAAGTAGGATAGGAAACCCGCCAGAATCAGAAAGGGGGAGACCTGCGACAAACGCAACGACAACTGATTGCCCGAGATCAGCAGGGTCGTCCGATCGTTCAGTGCTTGCAATGCAAACGATGGGGACATTTTAGAAAGACTGTCCC